AATCGTTCATGAAATTGTGGTTAAGTAACAATTAAATAGTTAATGGTTCCAATTTATCATGAATTTTTACTTTTGTGACTGAAAGTCCACATTTCATTACTATCAATAGAAATGATAGTAAAAGTTCAGATTTTGTGCATTTTTATTTTTTAGATACTATAAAATGATTTCTTTGAGTATTTTATTTTAGTATAGTCAAGGAATTAAGGAAACCGGTATTCAAGATGCAAGTTGAATAAAATAAAAAAATGAAGTTTAGTAATCGACTACAAAAAAGGAGTAAGGGTTTCATCTATTTTGTATCTTTTGGCGGCATGGCCGAGTGGTAAGGCGGAGGATTGCAAATCCTTTATTCCCCAGTTCAAATCCGGGTGCCGCCTGATCAACAAAAAAACCGAAATCCCTTATCTACTAGGATTCAAGGAAAGGTTTTAGTAATGGAAGGGAATTGAGAAATCTTGATAGCCCCTTCCACTCTATTATATAATCGGAGGGATAATCTTACTAAGTAGTAATTCTTAGTTGTGGAAGGGGGGAGTTTTATCCAAACTCACGAGAGTCTCTAAGTACTCAGGTATTCGACCCATATTCGTTTGGATAATAGAATTTAATTTTTTATAGTCTCGAAACAGTGCAAAGTCAAAATAACTTATTTTCATCGCCCCCTATGACAGAAATATAATATATATATACTGTCTATGTATTTTTTCAGAAAGACGAAATTGATTCAATGGGAAATCAATCTAACTAAATCGAGGTATGTGATAGATATTGATCTATCTTAGTTCTATATTTTCATGAGGTTAACAAAAGAATGAATAGTCTGGGGTTAGAATCCCTTTTTGACTCTGTACCATTTATTTCACTATTATTAGTGAATAATAATGGAAGAATTACTTCATATTGATAGAAATAGGGGACATAATTTACATGGATATAGTAAGTCTCGCTTGGGCTGCTTTAATGGTAGTCTTTACATTTTCCCTTTCACTTGTAGTATGGGGAAGAAGTGGACTCTAGAAGTACTACTAATTGAGTTGAGTTGAGGAATCAAACCGTCTCAATTTTTTTTATATTTTATAAATCGTTCGGCAAAGTGTTTGAACTAGAATTTGACTAATGTCAATAAAAGGAAATAAAACAGATATTTAAATCCCTTTTTTTTCTTAGTTTATCCAAGATAAAGTTGGTCTGGTATTAAGCGGATATTTACTTGCTAGAGGAAATAACATAGATCGAGTAGATTTTCAACAAGATACTATGCATAAGAGTATCTTGCCTAAATCGAGTCGCATATTGCGTATTTATTTTTGATTATTTTTGCAAGTTTATTTATACTTTTTAGACATCGCATCGACTCATTTCATATCATGGTTCAAGTGTTTCAAATTGGTGGAGTTTATTACTCCTTTTCTTTGTCGAAATTGGAATAAGTTCCCATACCATAGAACTTCTCGGATCATCTGTCACTGGCTCAACCAATTACTTCTTGGAAATGCTCAAAAAATATTACTATGCTGAAGTGTCTTTATTAATCGATGTCCTACCAACTTCGTTTTGTTTCTTTAAACAAATATTTTCGATTTGAAACGAAATCTAGGAATTTGAAACACAAAAGTCAGAGTGATTTTTCGAGTCTTTTGGGAATCAATACAAATAAATCAATGTAGCAAAATTTTGGTCCTATGTACATTAAATAGAGAAGATCAATATGAATCAATATTTTTTATTGATTTATATTAACTTTATACAATACAAAAAGACTAATTGAATAGATAATATGGTAGAAAGAAATATTCTTTCTACCATATTATCAGATCTCATAAAATACTGCTGATTCTAACCCGCTTTTTTCATTTAAGTTGAAGAATAAGAAGTGAAATTGGAATCCCCTTTCATTTAGAAATAACTCAGAAGTAAAGTTTCATTCAAATTAATCATTTTGGCTGACCGTTTTTACGTATATGATAAGTAAAAAAGCAGTAGGAACTAGAATGAAGAGTGCAGTAGCAATAAATGCGAGAATATTTACTTCCATAATTCATCGTTTTTACTTCGGAATAACTCGGGATTTAATCCCATAGAGATGATAAAAATTTCGCCTGTCAATTCAATGGGATGAATTCCAGCTAGATGATATCGAATCGGATCAATATCATGAATAACAATATCTGAACTATCAAATAAATCCGCCGTCGCGAATTAATTGAATAGTATAACATAGGAAGATCTTTTATCCATACTGAATCCAAAATTTTTTTCTTTATATGGATTTATTTACTTTGACTTTTTTTTCTATAACCTACCTTCTTCTTTGTACAATTATCTGATAAAGTATCATCTGGCCAATGTTTTTTTCCACTTCCATTGCCCCCAAAACAACTAATAAATAAAAGTAACATATAAAAATATGAAGGAAAAAAGATTATTCATTCCCTCGCTAACGCTAAAAGAATCCTTGTTTGATTTTTCTTTTATTAATATCCTATTTTCTTGGATTAATACTAGGACACATATATGAAAAGTTGAGTATGAAATTGGAATGAAATCGAGTTGTTCAAATTGAAATTAGTCGGTCTTAGTCATTGAGATTCAAAAAATCGGATAAGATAGGTTTAATCGGAAAAGTATTTTATTAAGTGAAGTTAACTAGAATTTCATTTAATAGTGTACAAGAAAGGAATTTCATTTATGTATGTGATCCTACTACCGCAAAACATATAGTACGCAATTCCATTAGATAGACGCGAGAATTTGAAAAACTATACCCAATATCTCTTTAAATCCTGAATAATCTTTTTAAGAGATTCTCAATAATTTTACTAATATACGCATATATATCTCATTAATTGGTCGAGTTGAAGTAATGAAAATTTCTATATTTGTTTTATGAGAAAGAATGAATTGAATTTCCCAAAAAAAGGAGAGATTATTTGATCTATTTATTTTGTCCGTCGGGACTGACGGGGCTCGAACCCGAAGCTTCCGCCTTGACAGGGCGGTGCTCTGACCAATTGAACTACAATCCCAAGGTATACAACATCTATAATTTTATTATTTCCTTTTCGATTTAAAATTTTTTATTGTGTTGTAACAGAGACGCAAATGATATATCCCATAAGTATGGACTCTAGTGAGAACAACAAGAATTCCTAGTAATTCTTTGATTCTTTCCAAATTGTCCACCAAATCCATTGATTTTATAATCAATCTTTAAGTCAATTCGAAAAAGAAAAAAAGTTTTTTTCTTTCGACTTTATACTACAAAACTAATATGATATCTTTATATCGTATTAGTTTTGTAGAATGACCAAATTTTTCGTAACAAAGAAATTTAGCAAAAAATCGAGGTAGGTATATAGAAAAATTGGACTCGTTTCTTACTATTACCACGTATCGGCGGTTTATGGAGGACAAATATCTTCATAGAATGGTAGATCAGTGAATTCTTGGGCCGAGCTGGATTTGAACCAGCGTAGACATCTTGCCAACGAATTTACAGTCCGTCCCCATTAACCGCTCGGGCATCGACCCAGGAAGAGTCAATTCCATTTTCATTTTAGACCGATCGATAATCCATGATCTGCTTCCTTTTGTAGTACCCTACCCCCAGGGGAAGTCGAATCCCCGCTGCCTCCTTGAAAGAGAGATGTCCTGAACCACTAGACGATGGGGGCATATGTGTCCGACCGCCATCATACTATGATCATAGTATGAACAGTTTTTTGAAATTGTCAATATAATGGAATAATATGATGAGATAAAAAGGATCTTTTCACCTTTCATGATTCCATAACATTCAATTTTTGGATTCGTTCCTCCTATTTTTTTTTTAGGAATTCTTTCTTCGAACCGCCATATAGAAACTATAAATCAATATTATCATTAGAATATTAATAAACGATAAAAATATTTCAATTTCATTTCGATTTAGAATCTTCTTTTTTCTTTCAATTTAAATAATATACACTATTCATAATAAATATATGACTTTGATTCAAGATATTCAATAAAATATCTATTTTTGAATAGATAGATAATAATATAAAATCTAACTAAAATATAATAAATATTATCTAATCCACTAATCGAAATTGAATTCGAATAGAATAGATTTATAATAAAAAAAGGAAAATTGGAATTATCGAAAAATATAACTGAAATAGACATATACATAAGAGATCTATGGCTCTATTAGATATAGAATATTAGATTCAATATATAAAATGATAAAATAAAGATAAATAGAACTAATACTAAATAACAATAATAAGATAAGCAGGAAAGAGCCTTTCAGGGAGTTAGTTTTATTTGTATGTCAAACCCCGCCAGAAAAGGGAGGAAAACTCCATTTCTTCCACTTTCATTCATTGATTCATTTCCAAATTTTTTCAAAACGAAATAAAAAGGAAATATCTTTGATCTATGTCGAATTGATAGGTACATGTATAAAGTGATTGGAGGGGATCAACTCAAACAAATAGGTTCGATCTTGATTCATTGAATTGAGAGTTGATCAATTAACTATCCAAAAATTTATTGACCCTAAACTCGATAGATAAATAAACTTTATCGTTGCGGAAGGAGTTACTAACGATTATAAGTTTATTTATTTATTGTGTATATTAGATATATATATGTAATATATCTACATACATATATATATCTTATACACATAGTTACTCATTTAATTTACTAAAAGGGCCCTTTTAACTCAGTGGTAGAGTAACGCCATGGTAAGGCGTAAGTCATCGGTTCAAATCCGATAAGGGGCTTTTTACTTGTTTTATCAGAGTCGTAGTATTCATATTTGAATGGAGAATAAAAATCTTGCTTGTTGCTATTTGTAAAGTTAAAAAAACTTTACTATTGAAGTCTAATAAGTTATAGTCTAGTAGTTATAAAGTTAACCATTATTATTCGTTATAATAAATAGAATCAATAAGTATAAGATAAGTCGTCTCTTGAATCACCCAATATTCCTCTTTTCAATTATTCCA